TGAATGAAAAAAGATAATGAATTCTTGAATAACTAAAAAAAAAAAGGCTAAGGTGTCAAACAGACTTTTTGGGGGAGTAGAGTTGGGGATAGAGGGACTTGAACCCTCACGATTTTAAAAGTCAACGGATTTTCATCTTACTATAAATTTCATTGTTGTCAGTATTGACATGTAGAATGGGACTCTATCTTTATTCTCGTCCGATTTATAAGTTCCACCAAGGATCTCTCAGACTATGAAGTTAATCATTTGATCAACACAAGGTAGTGAACTCCATTTGTTAGAACAGCTTCCATTGAGTCTCTGCACCTATCCCTTTTTTCTCGCTTTCTAAACTCTGGTTTGTTCGCGTAAACCAGGATTTGGCTCAGGATTGCCCATTGTTAATTCCAGGGTTTCTCTGAATTTGAAAGTTATCACTTAGTAGGTTTCCATACCAAGGCTCAATCCAATTAAGTCCGTAGCGTCTACCAATTCCGCCATATCCCCTTTTTTGCTTTGAGATTAGGATCTCATTATGATGTTTTTCCACGTTTTCTTATGCCCAAACCTTGGAATTTATTACATATGGATTCTCATTTTATTTCTTTGGTATCTTCTTTCATTTTTTTTTAGCCCCATCCATATTGATTTAGTCTAATCAACAAAGATTCTATCATTTTTGTATTTGCAATTCAATATGGTTATATATTACATAACATATATATGTTCTTCCTTTTCTAATCTTTGTCTTAAATTTTAAGAAATACTCGAACGGTCGATTCTTTTTTTTTACTTACATGAAAAGAAATTTATGATTATTATTGAAACTTAGAATTCTACAATGTGAAATGTAAAAATATTTTAAGTCTACTTCGTAGATTTGAAATTTGAATAATTCTAAAAAATTCTATTCGAATATTCATTCTAATAATTCTATAATATTAGAACTAAAATAAAAAGACAAAAAGTAGAAAATAATAATAATAGCATGAGGTTAGAACAAAAAAACAAGAATTTCAAATCAGATCTCATTTAACTAAAAAAAAAAAAAAAGGATTTCTGATCGAATTAAGATTTTCTTATTTAGAAACTAATGAAATCAAAATTAGAAAGTCGAGATATTGCTATACTCTATTAATTAAGGTTTTGTTTTATTTATTTATAGTCACTATTTATTTGAACTTTTTATTTATTTATAGTCACTATTTTTTTTGAACTATATTATGTTCTAGAATATATAGAATATTATTAATTCTAAATCGATATTATGTTCTAGAATATATAGAATATTATTAATTCTAAATCGATAAGGAAAAATATGAATAGAATAGTTAATTGATAGGATCCAGTAGTTTAGTGAATTTGTATGCATGCGCTATTTTATTTGAGCCCGCTTAGCTCAGAGGTTAGAGCATCGCATTTGTAATGCGATGGTCATCGGTTCGATTCCGATAGCCGGCTTTTCCATATTTTTTCGTTTTTTTTTATGTACTTTAAAAATAAAAGAAGATTGAAAAGACTTCTTTCACCTTTTTTACAAGAGTTACCACGCCATTTTTATTATGTCATATAAACTTCCATATAGGAATAAATATTGGGTAAAAGGGTTATATCTTTACAAAAAAAATCAAGAAAATAAAGGAAATTTTTTTTGATTTATATATATTGTATATACAATAAAAAAAAATCTGTATATTGAGAGAATATATCTTCTGACTCTTTGTATTCCAATAAACTATTGGAGTGGATTTCAGGTCATTTATCATTATCATTTAGTTCAGTTTTAATTTTGTTTAGTTTTATACAATTTCAACAAAAAAAAGGAGTCTTTATGTCACGTTACCGAGGGCCTCGTTTTAAAAAAATACGCCGTCTGGGGGCTTTACCGGGACTAACTAGTAAAAGGCCTAGGGCAGGAAGCGATCTTAGAAACCAATCACGCTCCGGAAAAAAATCTCAATATCGTATTCGTTTAGAAGAAAAACAAAAATTGCGTTTTCATTATGGTCTTACAGAACGCCAATTACTTAAATATGTTCGTATCGCCGGAAAAGCCAAGGGGTCAACAGGTCAAGTTTTATTACAATTACTTGAAATGCGTTTGGATAACATCCTTTTTCGATTGGGTATGGCTTTGACTATTCCTCAAGCGCGCCAATTAGTTAACCATGGACATATTTTAGTTAATGGTCGTATAGTTGATATACCAAGTTATCGCTGCAAACCCCGAGATATTATTACAGTGAAGGATGAACAAAACTCTAGAACTTTGGTTCAAAATCTTCTTGATTCATCTGCCCCCGAGGAATTGCCAAATCATCTTACTCTTCACACATTCCAATATGAAGGGTTAGTCAATCAAATAATAGATAGGAAATGCGTCGGTTTGAAAATAAATGAATTGCTTGTGGTAGAATATTACTCTCGACAGACTTAATAAACCTAACTTAAAGTAAAAAAATAACTAAAAACAAGAGTTCAGACAACTCCCCCTTGCCCTCTTTTTTGATTAAAAATAAAAAGGCACAAGGTAAGGGATTTTGTCGGGGAATCTTTTTCCTATTCATGTATCATAGATTGGTAAGGAGGTTTGGATCCCTTGTTTGCTCTTCCCAGCATTTTCCATATCAAAGAAATCTCGATTTTATATCTATTCTTTTTTATTTGATTTGATCCATTGTGGTCAATCCCGTAAGATTGGTGAATTAGTTGAAAGTACGGAAAGAGAGGGATTCGAACCCTCGGTAAACTAAAGTCTACATAACAGTTCCAATGTTACGCCTTCAACCACTCGGCCATCTCTCCGACATCAGGATTATGACTGAGTACCTGGGTGAATAGCGAGTTAGTCATCAATGTTTTTTAGATTATGGTTAATAGATACCTTTTTTGACCGGAAAAAATTGGAAGTAGATGGAAGGTTTTTTTATTTTAACGAGTTCGCTTTTATGTTAGTTCGTACTATACAATTCCTTTGTTTTTGATAAAAGTTTATCACAAAAGCAAAGGGAAAGGAAATAAAAAGAGTTATAGAATGGATTATTACCTATGCCAAGATCGCGGATAAATGGAAATTTTATTGATAAAACCTTTACAATTGTAGCCGATATCTTATTACGAGTCATTCCGACAACTTCCGGAGAAAAAGAGGCATTTACTTATTACAGAGATGGTGCGATTTGATTATCATTATTTTTTTTCTCGCCGATTTGGAATAGAAAGAAAAACGAGTATTGAAAAAAAAATTTACGCTTTTGAAGGTGAAGTTTATAATAAAAACAAAAAGCAATCCCTTCTGTCATGTATCCACGATTAATGCAGCCTTAGATGCTTCAATTGTGAATTCTAGTATTGAGCAAAAGGTTTTTTACCTAATGGTTCCCGTATTACAGATCAATCCTACTACACTAATACAATATACGAATAGGAGGCATAGGGGAAGAAGCGCTACGCCGAGAAATCAACAACACGAAAACTTTCTTCAAAATGATTCCTTTTCTTTCTTCTTCTTCTTTGGGATTGGGACTAATTAAAATGGTTGGAACAATAAACATCCATCTCGTTCGTACTTTGGATACCCGTATAACCATTGAAGACTGTTGAAGTGACTAATTCCTGGAAATTTAGGGGCGTTGAGAACAAAGAAATTTTTAGAGGTTCCTTTTTTATTTTTATCTAGCATGAACCCACTTGGTAGTAAGAAAAGATCTTTTGCAAGAAGGTTGGCTAGGGATTTCTTGTAAAAACATTAGCCCCGCTTAGTTCATAATGACATCAAATTTTTCCATATATTATTTTCATTATGCACCTAAAGGAGGAGCCGTATGAGATGAAAATCTCACATACGGTTCTGAAACGGAGAATTCGTTAAAGCGAATGACGACCGTAACGGATGTCGGCTCAATCTGAAGGAAATTATGCGGAAGCATTACAGAATTATTATGAAGCTATGCGACTAGAAATTGACCCCTATGATCGAAGTTATATACTCTATAATATAGGCCTTATCCACACAAGTAATGGGGAACATACCAAAGCTTTAGAATATTATTTTCGGGCATTAGAACGAAACCCCTTTTTACCACAAGCTTTTAATAATATGGCTGTGATCTGTCATTACGTGCGACTATCTCCACTATAGAAAAAAAGAACGAACAGCTAGTCAATGAAATACTAGAAACACAAAAAAAAAGGCTTTCTACATAAGCATCGTCCAAAATGATTTTTTATCAGCTGTAGCAAATAAATAAACTTCATAGATCGAAATATGAAGGGAAGACTAGATATGCCTAAATACTTTTCTATGGATAAAAAAAGATTTAATTGATAGAGGAAGCACCGTAAAGATCAATTGGAAAGGTTTTCGACCGATACAACAAGAGCTGTTTATTTATATCATAATATGAGATAAATCTTAGGAATCTACTTATGTAATAGAGTGGATCCCCTAAGGTATTGAGCAGCGGTGTAGCATCAGATCCTAAAGACAGTAAGTCTTTTTCTTTTTTATGAAGTATGAAAAAAAAGTCTTTTTCAAAGATTCTATATAAATTCATATATGAAAGCGGGATAGTTACCTTTCAGAAAATTCTAATATTTAATAACAGTGGACATGCCTTTTTTTTCTGAAGGTAGGATAAAAGATAAAACTTATTATATTAATTCATATATTAATGAAAAATATATTAATTAAATAAAAAAGAAAGTTTGAAACTCATGTAATTACTCTCTTTTGTTTAATCCAAGAAAAACCGAATATCTATAAGAAATCTCATTGAATTAAACATTCAATTAGAGATAAAGTTAAAGTGGGTTCAAAGTTAAAAAACTGGTACACCAAAACAAAAGAGTTGGTTGTCGAGCCGTATGAGGTAGGAAACTCTCAAGTACGGTTCTCAGGGAGGGAATTGACCCGCCTATTCCGACCGTGGAGAACAGGCCATTCAACAAGGAGATTCTGAAATGGCGGAGGCTTGGTTCGCTCAAGCCGCTGAGTATTGGAAACAGGCTATAACGCT